CTTATCCTTTCAATTGGTTGGTATTTTTGCCTATCCTCGTATCTTTCAAAAATGGAAACTTAGGGAAGTACTTTCTAAACATATGTAGAAAAAGAACATATTTCATTTAGCCTTTTCATGCCTACTATAACTAGTTATTTCGGTTTTCTACTAGCAGCTTTGACTATAACCTCAGCTCTATTTATCGGCTTGAGCAAGATACGACTTATTTGAAATTAATTAAATGAACAATTCATACAAAAATCTTTCTGTGATAGTTCATATATTCTATAGTTCCTTACCGTATCAATTTCCAATTTTTGGTCATTGAGATTTAGAGTCAATACGGATTACTATTTATATTTAAGCATAGATATTACCTCCCCTTTCCCCTCTCAAACAAATTGAAATGATTGAAGTTTTTCTATTTGGAATCGTCTTGGGTCTAATTCCTATTACTTTGGCTGGATTATTTGTAACTGCATATTTACAATACAGACGTGGTGATCAGTTGGAACTTTGATTAATTAACATCCCTTTTTTGATTGACCTCCTACTTCCTTTAATTTGCGGGAGGTCAAAATTAGATTGGTTTCATTTTTTCGGTGGTAATTTTCGACCTAGCGCGACTAACAAGAACACAGAATCACGCTCTGTAGGATTTGAACCTACGACATCGGGTTTTGGAGACCCACGTTCTACCGAACTGAACTAAGAGCGCTTTATTATCACAATGAATATTTTGTGACCCCAATACGTCTTGCATATATACTATCATAAAATTAAAGATTTTTTATGTATATCCAATTTTCTTTTAATCGATCTCAATTGATCCCCCGTTACTGTTCAGAAGATAAGTAATAGGTAGGGATGACAGGATTCGAACCCGTGACATTTTGTACCCAAAACAAACGCGCTACCAAGCTGCGCTACATCCCTTTCAATTGGTCTACAGTGTCATTGTAGAGAATCCCTGTTTTGTTTTCCATATCTTTATTTCTTCCATTGATATACACAAATATCTTGTCATTTCTTCTTTTTGGTCTCATATAACATATAATTATATTAAAACTAGTAAAAGACTTCTATTATATTAAAGTATGAAATAAATATGAGACCCTGTAAAAAATGACTATTTTTCGAGAATTTCTGGCCTAAAGGGGCATATTTGTTTCTTTTAAGATTCAGAAAAGTACGATCTATTTTGTACATTTCAACTTGAATTAGGAATTCCGCGTACAAATACAAGCGGTCAGTCATTAAGTACATATACACATCTGGTTATATATGTATTAGCATTATGTATTAGAAATAATAAAGAAGGAGGAGAATTTAAAATGCGAGATCTAAAAACATATCTCTCCGTGGCACCGGTAGTAAGTACTCTATGGTTCGGGTCTTTAGCAGGTTTATTGATAGAGATCAATCGTTTTTTTCCGGATGCGTTGATATTCCCCTTTTTTTCATTCTAGTTATTGATATGGTAGGGGGGGAAGAGGATTAGAGATAGAATCAAATATCTGTAACTAATCCCTTCCCTTCTTTTTTTTTTCGAATATACGTTAGAAAAACAAAAAGGGGATTCCCCCTCGGTGAAACTAGTAATTCGGGCCAGGCTCAAATTTAAATAAAATTAATAAAAAATAGAGTAAAATGTGATGGTTGGGGCAACAATATCATACAAGATACTTAAATAAAAATTAAATGCTGTACGGCAATTTCAAATTCTAAATCGAGTAATATAGTTAGAAATCATTATATTACTTACTTATTAATATATTGTTATTATTACTATATTGATTTATATTGATTTATTGCAACGAAACCTTTCTTTCATAATTCGATTTCGAGTTACCTGTTTTTTTTTGTTCCTTTCTTCTTCCTCGTTTCGGATCGGAAAATCAAAGAATTGAATGAATCAAAAACCAAAGGAGGCTCATGGCCAAGGGTAAAGATGTCCGAGTAACGGTGATTTTGGAATGTACCAGTTGTGTTCGAAATCGTGTTAATAAGGAATCAACGGGCATTTCCAGATATATTACTCAAAAGAATCGACATAATACGCCTAGTCGATTGGAATTGAGAAAATTCTGTCCCTGTTGTTACAAACATACGATTCACGGGGAGATAAAAAAATAGATCGAACCGGTCACTCGTGTGTCAGTCTTCCGTTCCAAGGAAGATCAAAAATGACATATTAGATATATCTAATATATAACAATATATAATATATATTAATTTTAATATAAACAAACCAAATCCTATTTCGATCAGATCAACCGTGATGGAGAATTAAGAAATAGGATTAGGATCTTTTCTTTAGGATAAGGAATAAACAAACCATGGATAAATCCAAGCGAATCTTTCTTAAATCCAAGCGATCTTTTCGTAGGCGTTTGCCTCCGATCCAATCGGGGGATCGAATTGATTATAGAAACATGAGTTTAATTAGTCGATTTATTAGCGAACAAGGAAAAATATTATCTAGACGGGTGAATCGATTGACCTTAAAACAACAACGATTAATTACTATTGCTATAAAACAAGCTCGTATTTTATCTCCGTTACCTTTTCTTAATAATGAGAAACAATTTGAAAGAAGCGAGTCAACCGCTAGAACTACTGGTCTTAGAACCAGAAAAAAATAGGCTGACTCTTGAATTGAATCAAAAAAAATCCCAATCCAAACTCAAATGCGGATTGACGCTTTTTTTTTCTAAAAATAGGAAATCCAGATTTGATTGTCGTGTCGTTTGAAAAAAAAAAAAAAAAAAAATTGGGGAAGAATAGAAGAATAAGAAATATTTTTTATTCAACATGTTTCTTCATTTTCATTTTGACGACTTTTTCATATTTTATCATACTAATTTCTACTCTACCTTCCCAGAGTTCATTCTCCAGGGAACTCCATTTAAACCATTCCAACGGATTCCCTTCACTCTCTTTATTTTATGATCTCATTGGAAATCATATAAAGACAACTCTTATTTAATATAGCTATTTGTGCAAGTATTTTACGATTAAGAAGCAATTGTTTCTTGTACAGATTGTGTATTAATTTACTATAACTAAAGTATACTTTATTGTCTCGAATTACTGCATTTATACGAGTAATCCACAAACGACGAAAATCTCTCTTTTGTCTACCCCTATCCCGATGAGCCGAAACCAAAGCTCTTATTTTCTGTTGAGTAATAGTCCGAGTAAGTCTTGAATGAGCCCCTCGAAAAGTTGATGCAAATAAACGGATTTTTGTTCTACGTCTTCGAGCTATATACCCTCGTTTAATTCTGGTCATTGAATAAATGAAACTTTGATGAATAACTAATTGATTTCCTTTCTTTCAGTTATTCCCTTCCCGTGTCCTAGTCTATTAATAACAAAACGGATTCTTCCAATGTATAAAATAAAAATTCCAATGGCTTTTGCTACTCTAACCTTCCCGACCACGATTTTTTTCTAGGCATTTCGCCTAGAAATCAAAATTGTATTGATACTAGGTATCAAAAACACATAGTAAATAAAAAAGTAATAAATAAAAATGGATTATAGTGGGTTCCATCGTTTCTATGGTTACTTCTTAAACGGCGAGGTCCTCTCTATACACCGGAGCCCTTCCTTCATTTAATCAATGTTATTGTTAACTTGTACAGTTCACACCCTTTGGCTCTACCCATAATTATCTAGTACTAGGTCTTTCACAACGAGATCTATTTATACAGTAACGGTATTTAATTATGAAGATTTGCTGAGTAGCTGACCCTGTTAGTCCGTTCTTGCAAGAATAAGGCCTAAAATTTGGACTTTTTAAAATAAGATTTCCCCTGCTTAATGAATACCATTTGCTATCAATGGGGAATCCTTTCTCATCTTAAATTTTAAATTGAGGTGATTGGATTTGCACCAACGGGAACCATACATTTGATACCCCAATCGAAGGATAGATCTTTTTTTAAGATATTGAATATTCAATGGAGTTCGTCCATTCTATTCTATCCTACTCACTGGTACGGATCGGTGATACTGGATCAATTGTTTTCTTTCTTTTGTCCTAGTCCATGGTCTGAACGAGTCGCACATACACCCTAGTACATGTTCCTCGTCGCTGAGGACATCCTCCAAGAGCGGGGGATTTCGTGACATTTCTGATTGGCTGTCTTGTGTTTCTAATAAGTTGTTTAATAGTTGGCATGTTGAATCATATATATAATGGGCTGGTTTAGATCGATCTTAACCGGATGCTTAGGAATTCTTTTTTTTTCTATATTTTTAATTTCTCTATTAAGAAATTAATAAATAGAATATTAAATCCGGTAAGAAGATAAAATACCAAATCACGAATTCATGTGAAATCCTTGTTCTTTTTCTTTTTTATTCAGTCGCTACAAGATCAACAATTCCATGAGCTTGGGCTTCTGTTGCTGACATAAAAACATCTCTTTCCATGTCTTCGGATACAACCCATAGGGGTTTGCCTGTCCTTTGTGCATAAACCCTTGTGATGGTTTCGCGCAGCTTCAGCAGCTCTTCCGCTTCCAGGACAAATTCTCCCGTCTGTGCCTCATAAAAAGAACTAGCAGGTTGATGGATCATTACCCTGATAATATATGATATAACATAAAAAATGTTTCTTCGATCTCGCATGATGAAAGTGAGGAGATAAAGAATAATCAAAAAGATATAATTGAACAACCGTACAGGCATCTTTTGCGCATTGCATACGGCTCTATAATGGAATTCGCTTTTTTTACCTTACCTTACTTACATCGAAGAAATATAAAATAAATGATAGGGTCTATCAGACTCGGGTTGGTAAATGATCCAATAACCATCCTTCCTTTTGTAGTAGTTCAAAAATACTATAAAAATACTATGATGGTTCCGTTGCTTTATATATTTATTTCGTCTGTTATTTAGCAATCCCAAAGTTTCTTTTTTTTTTTCAAATAAAAAAACAAGATTTATTTTCATATTCTTTCATAACCTAAATATTGTTAAGATTAAGAGCCCCTGCTGTGAAAACAAAAAAGTTTGTGACGCTGAAATAGGCCTCCCGATAGATTGGCTAAAATCGAAAATGCCTTTTTATCTCATACTACTCTTTCGATACGTAATCTAAGGGTTTAAAAAAAATTTCTCATATCGAATTCGAAGTGCCATGCTATTATTACTTAATATTCATATAGTGCGAAGGCATAGTTTTCTTTTTTTCTCTCAAATCAAATAAAAAACTCATTGGCGCCGAGCGTGAGGGAATGCTAGACGTTTGGTAATTTCCCCTCCAACAAGAATAAAAGATCCCATCGAAGCGGCTAATCCCATGCATATTGTCTGTATATCTGGTCGCACAAATTGCATAGTATCATAAATAGCCACTCCGGGTATTACCCATCCGCCAGGAGAGTTTATAAACAAATACAGATCTTTGGTATCATCCTCTATGCTGAGATATACCATAAGACCAATAAGTTGATTCGAGATCTCGCTATCAACCCCTTGGCCTAAAAAAAGTAATCTTTCTCGATAAAGTCGGTTGATTGGGATAAAATGGTATCCCTTAGAAACCGTACATGCACCTTTTGATGCATACGGTTCAACAAAAATCATGAAAAAAAGGAATCAATGTGTAGATTCTAGCTTTTTTTTTCCTAACAGGTTTTTTTAACTTATAAAATAGACTTTTCTTTCATTTTTCAAGAAAGATGAGTTTTGGCCTGTTTTGTTTATCTAAAAAAAATTGCTAAACTTATCTGACTAACTTCTCATTGATGTATTGTTTCATCGAGATACAATCTAAATCGCGATGTAATTTTCTTGTTCCTGACTGGGCTTCTTCAATTTTTTTAGGTTTATGCTCTACTCCGAGTAAAGATCCGCCCGATTTGGATTTGTACATATAGGACAAATGCCCCAATACCACGTCCTTTTGCTATGACTTCCCCATTTTTTTTTCAATTTATTTCATGTCTTCCAACAAATATTCAACGCATTTATCATATTACTCGATTGATTAACAGTTTGAGATCACTTCTATTTCTAAATATTTAAATAAATAGAAATAACTAAAATATGATATAAATATGATATTAAGTCGTAATCATAAATATATTTATTACCAATTGGTTTTCTTTCTAAACGGAGCCTGGATACTTCATTTGATTGGTCTAACCAAGCCAACCATAAATTATTCTAATTGATAATATTAGTCCGTATACCCTCCCTAAAAAATGGATCTAATTGCACTTCACGCTCCAAATTTTTGATAATTGAATCAATCTTTCTCGGGCGAAAGAGGGGATATCTCGATCGGGGAAGAGAACGGGGAAATACCGTATGCCCAATATATCTGACAAGTCGCACTATACGTCAATCCACAATGCATCTTCCTCTCCAGGACTTCGAAAGGGTACTCTTGGAACACCAATAGGCATTAAATAAAAGAAAAATTAAGTACTATATCTCACTTTGATGTGAAAGCGTAACAGTGGGTTTAGTGGCCTAATACTATTGATTTTATTATCCTATTTTATCCATAGATTGACTAAGTTCATAAAAAAAGAAGACAAAATGAATAAAGGAAAATTCTTACAAATGAGTCCTTTGAATGATGAACAAATATATATATATTCACTCATATAAAATGGTATCAACCCCCTTACCATTGCGTATTGTTACTTATCGGGTGTAGAATAGATCTGCTTCTTTTTGTTCCTACGAACAAAATAGTTTCATTATTACTAAAAGTAATTATTACGAAAAGCATCAAACAAATATTAATCCTTTCCCCGAGAGAATCCCCTAAAAAAGGGGTCTATAGCATAGCTTTTTCCAATGCAATAAAGTTACATTGTGTCTATTTTTCGTTGATAAAGGGGTATTTCCATGGGTTTGCCTTGGTATCGTGTTCATACCGTCGTATTGAATGATCCCGGTCGTTTGATTTCTGTCCATATAATGCATACAGCTCTGGTTGCTGGTTGGGCCGGTTCGATGGCTCTATACGAATTAGCCGTTTTTGATCCCTCTGATCCTGTTCTTGATCCAATGTGGAGACAGGGTATGTTCGTTATACCCTTCATGACTCGTTTAGGAATAACGAATTCATGGGGCGGTTGGAGTATTACAGGGGGGACTGTAACGAATCCGGGTATTTGGAGTTACGAAGGTGTGGCCGGGGCACATATTGTGTTTTCTGGCTTGTGTTTTTTGGCAGCTATCTGGCATTGGGTGTATTGGGATCTAGAAATATTTACTGATGAACGTACAGGAAAACCCTCTTTGGATTTGCCTAAGATCTTTGGAATTCATTTATTTCTCTCAGGGGTGGCTTGCTTTGGTTTTGGTGCATTTCATGTAACAGGATTGTATGGTCCTGGAATATGGGTGTCCGATCCTTATGGACTAACCGGAAGGGTACAGGCCGTAAATCCAGCGTGGGGTGTGGAGGGTTTTGATCCTTTTGTTCCGGGAGGAATAGCTTCTCATCATATTGCAGCAGGTACCTTAGGTATATTGGCAGGTCTATTTCATCTTAGTGTTCGTCCACCCCAACGCCTATACAAAGGATTACGTATGGGAAATATTGAAACCGTCCTTTCCAGTAGTATTGCTGCTGTCTTTTTTGCAGCTTTTGTAGTTGCTGGAACTATGTGGTATGGTTCAGCAACTACCCCGATTGAATTGTTTGGTCCCACGCGCTATCAATGGGATCAAGGATACTTCCAACAAGAAATATATCGAAGAATTGGTGCTGGCTTAGCCGAAAATCAAAGTTTATCCGAAGCTTGGTCTAAAATTCCTGAAAAACTAGCTTTTTATGATTACATCGGCAATAATCCGGCAAAAGGGGGATTATTCAGAGCGGGCTCAATGGACAACGGGGATGGAATAGCTGTTGGGTGGTTAGGACATCCTATCTTTAGAGATAAAGAGGGGCGTGAACTTTTTGTACGTCGTATGCCGACGTTTTTTGAAACATTTCCAGTTGTTTTGGTCGACGGGGACGGAATTGTTAGAGCCGATGTTCCTTTTAGAAGGGCAGAATCAAAATATAGTGTCGAACAAGTAGGTGTAACTGTTGAGTTCTATGGCGGCGAACTGAATGGAGTCAGTTATAGTGACCCTGCTACTGTGAAAAAATATGCTAGACGTGCTCAATTGGGTGAAATTTTTGAATTAGACCGTGCTACTTTGAAATCCGATGGTGTTTTTCGTAGCAGTCCAAGGGGTTGGTTTACCTTTGGGCATGCTTCGTTTGCTTTGCTCTTCTTCTTCGGACACATTTGGCATGGTGCTAGAACCTTGTTTAGAGATGTTTTTGCTGGTATTGATCCGGATTTAGATGCTCAAGTGGAATTTGGAGCATTCCAAAAACTTGGAGATCCAACTACACGAAGACAGGTAGTTTGATTGATACAATATTGCTTTGTTACTTTTCGTTTTTATTTTATTTGACTGACTATAGGGTTGGGGTACCGGATAAATCTTGATTTGACATTTGACTCGCTGCCTTTTCTTTGACTTTTGTTCTTTCTTTATCCGGGAGACGGTCCAAAATAAACAGGTATGGAAGCTATAATTGTAAACCACGATCGAATCTATGGAAGCATTGGTTTATACATTCCTTTTAGTCTCAACTCTAGGAATAATTTTTTTCGCTATCTTTTTTCGCGACCCGCCTAAAGTTCCAACTAAAAAGTAAAAGGGTGAAATGATTTTTCATTATCTCAATTGAAAGTAACGATCCTCCCAATAGTGGGAGGATCATTACTTCGACTAGTCCCCGTGTTCCTCGAATGGATCTCTTAGTTGTTGAGAGGGTTGCCCAAACGCAGTATATAAGGCATACCCAGTAAAACTTACAAGTAAACCAGATAAAAAGATGGCGACTAGGGTTGCTGTTTCCATTATTATATAGTTTTAAGACATTACGTAGTTTTAAGACCACAATGGATCTATGATAAGATCATTTATTTACAACGGAATGGTATACAAAGTCAACAGATCTTAATGAATATAAAATATTATGGCTACACAAACCGTTGAGGGTAGTTCTAGATCTGGCCGCCCAAAACGAACTAATGCCGGGAGTTTATTGAAACCATTGAATTCAGAATATGGTAAAGTAGCTCCTGGTTGGGGAACTACTCCTTTGATGGGTCTTGCAATGGCTCTATTTGCAGTATTTCTATCTATTATTTTGGAGATTTATAATTCTTCCATTTTACTGGATGGAATTTCAATGAATTAGATTTACAAGAACCATTAACTAGCTTTTTCAATCCAACGTGAAGCGTTTAGTTTTCTGATTTTTATCCCATTCTATTTTGGTAGTTCGACCGTGGAATTTCTTTTTTTCTGTATTTCCGGAATATGAGTGTGTGACTTGGTATAATTGATCCTATGGCTAGTACAGAGAATAGATCTGTCATCTTGATAGAGATGGTTTTACTTCGTCGGATATTCGTTTTAGTATCTGGAGCACGGAATATATGAAATAGATTACTATAGATTACTAAAGTATTAGAACTATGATTCATACTTAATAGTCAGACCTCGTGGCCGGACTTCAAAAAATTTTTAAAAGAGTTAGAAGTTATAAATAGAAAGATTTTTATTCTTTCAAACTTCCGTTTATGCTTATTTTGATCAAAGGACAAAGATTTCTTTTGATTTTTCGTCATTAGATCTAGTCATTGAATAAGTGATGATCCAACGGTTCTTAACTCAGGGAATTTTGGGACTTAGTTTGAGAAGGTTTTATTGAATCATCGTGGTTCTAGTATGAATCTGAGGTTTTAATCGATTCATAGGGTCTTAACAAGAGAATTCCTATCAATAAAAAAAAAAAACAGCAGTAAAGCCGCATTACACATAAATAACAACAAAGAAAATAGGTAAATAGAAGATTCAAGAGGCCTATAACGATCAATATAGAGACGAATGAGCCGACTTGATTTTTTGGCATTATAACCACAAAGAATAGTTTTCGGGTTTTTTATTCTTTCATATCTTAAGAAAA